CTTTTGATGGAGGATTTTTGACAGAACAGATAGGCCTCAATAAAATTATTGATTTTATGACATAAGAATGCATTGCACAACAACCCACAGTTCCTTTTTTACGTTAAAGTTAACGTAGAAAAGAAAGTCAAAGTAAAAAAAAAAGTAAGTAAATAAAAGAAGAAAAGAAATATAATAATAGAATAAAGAAATGACACTTTGATTCTATCGAATGGAATTCCATATTCTAATTATAGGAATGGAAAGAGTCGCTCTTCTGTATTTCAATAACATAACAAGCATTTTTTTTTTGTTTTCAAACAAATCGTTTTATCTATGATTTGGAACAAAAAAAGGCCCGGCTAGGTACTGCCCAGGCCAGGCCGTGAAAAGAAAAAAAAAAAGCTTTTTTTCGGAAAAATTCGTAAAAAGAGGTATTTTTTCTTTTTTCTTTTTTTATTCAAAATATATCTTTCGAGCCTTTTCTTTATCTAAAAGAGATTGCTTAGAAAAGCAGTATACAGTAAAGTTGTATATATCAATATTTTCAAATAATATTGAGAGATAATAATATTGAGAGATAAAGAAGATATTTCCTTATTTTTTTGTACTTTTTGTGTAATGTAACATAATAATTATCCTTTTTCAATTGGGAGAGATGGCTGAGTGGACTAAAGCGTCGGATTGCTAATCCGTTGTACGAGTTTTTCGTACCGAGGGTTCGAATCCCTCTCTTTCCGTTTACGGTCATGACTTGCTATTTTCTTTATTTTTTTTTTCAAATTCCTTTTTTTTTTCGAATTCTTTCTTTCCTTTGTTTTTTTTTTTAACTAATATATTTTTTAACTAATATAATAGTTAAGAATGTGCAGTAGATAAAATTCTAAGAACATTGAAAAATTAAGCAAGTAAAAAAAAAAGAAAGGCCTCTTTTTTATTCTTCACGTCCGGGATTACGTCCTGGATCATTCGATAGGAATCCAAAGATGAAGAGAGAAACAAAAAATATCACTACTGTGTAAACAAAAAGTTTGAGAGTAAGCATTACACAATCTCCAAGATCTTTTTTTTTGAAAAAAAAAAGAGAATAGATTCTCTATCTTTATACCACATATCTTATTTTGCCACCAATAAATGAAATGGTTTCTTTTCTTGAAATAAAAAAGAATTTTCCAAAATTCATTTAGAAAAAGAGGTGAGTCTAGAAAAAGAGGTGAGTCTTTAATTACAAAAAAATGCCTTTTTCCATATTCGGATGACTCTACTCTAAATAAAAGGGTTTTTCAATAAATGAAAAAGAATCAGAATGAGTAAAGAGGGCGAATCGGATTTCTCGTAGCTATCTAAGAATTATTTGAATCGAGGGTTCATGCTGTAAGACAGACTTACCTGATCTTATCCATTGTTAGAATTTTTTTTTCGAATAAATCATGCCTATGCCAGTATTAAAGGTCTCATCGAAAACTTACAGCAGCTTGCCAAACAAAGGCTAAGAGAAAAAAGAGAACAGGTATTACTGGCATAACATCGACGATTGGATTCAAAAAAGCGTAGGCCTCAGGCAATTTGCCTAAGAAAAAACTACTCGAATAAAGGGTGGAATGAAGCCAGATACAGGTCAAACTAAAGATATTAAGCATAAAAAACATTTTTTTTATTGGACTTGTAGATAATTGTATTTTGATTGAGTTATTCTTATTGATAATTAATTGATATCCTGTAAAAATGAAAAAAAAAAGAAAAGTAAGGTATACAAAAAAATTCTTCTTTGAACTCACCCAATCAAAAATCCTTCAATTCTAAAAAAAAAAAGAGAATAGAAGAAATCATACTTTTATACAATATCTTAATTGAATTATATGGAATGATCAATAAATTCAGTTTCATTCTATATCTACGCATGTAAAAATCCTAGGAATAATAGAGTCTATAGATATTTGGACTGGAATTGACGAACAGCCAATACTCGTGTTTATTAGTATTGAATAGAAATCGAAATGGGGCGTGGCCAAGTGGTAAGGCAACGGGTTTTGGTCCCGCTATTCGGAGGTTCGAATCCTTCCGTCCCAGGGAATACCTATTAGATAGAAATATCTATTATCAGAATAAAGAAAGTTTGTTTTTTTTGAAATATCTAACTGAAATATCTAACTTAGTAGAATATTGGATATTCTGGAATTCTTCTTTCGGATTTTTAATGATTATATTCTTCTTTGAATCATAATCATATATTTTTTTTTTTCAAAAATGGAGTTCCAATAAGATACATACAGATAGAAATGAATCCATTTGTGATCCAGGTAAGATAGGAACATGGATTCCACGAATTGGAACCAAAGAAAGCCAAAAGGGGTTGCAATGAAGTTTAAGTTAGTTACTTTGAAAATCCTTACGTACCATATACCATATAATAAGAGTTAATCAACAATGTAAGATAGCAATTTCAATAACTGTGTTTGTACAAATAAAATCGGATTAAGAAATAATCCAAGGGGGAATTCATAGATCCTATCTATATTCTATTCCCCCCCCCCTTTTTTTTTAATAAAAAATTACGGAACCTAGTCAAAGAAACCACGCTACGCGTAAAACGAAGAAGTGCTTAATGTATAATTGTCGTTCTATTTCAGTGAAAAGGCTTTTTTTTTGAAAAAGATTTTTGATCTGTTAATTCAATTCTAAATATTCTATATTGAATATTTAGAATTCATTCCAATGACAATTATTCAGTCTATCTGATAGAAGGAATTCCTTATTTTATTTTTTCTATTCTGATTTTCTTTTTCAGTATGAAATGAAAGAAAAAGAGTCTAAATCTTTCTTTACATCAATCCTCTTTTCTTTTTATTTTATCTTTATCCACTGTACAAAAAAAAAGAAAGAGGGTTCTTTTTCTAGCTATCTATATTTTTCTTTTTTTAATCACTGGGGTTTGGTTTAATTCAAAGATGGATTAGTTATGATGATCAAATGACATCTTTAGTTAAAACTTTATTCAAATAGTGATATCGAGATAGTTATTTTTTCAATTAAATAAATAATTAAATTTAATGATTTCTTAGGAGTATTTTTTATTTGAAGAAGTCTAAGATTGTTGAATCTACCCTGTCATCTTATTTGAAGATGCAATGTAGATTCAATAAAAAGAACTTTTTTGTTCCTACTATATATTTAAAATAAAATATGTAGAAATTTATAAATAAAATAAAACTATTATATATTCCATTTATTATATATTCCATTCATCCGATAAAATAAAAATTGGGGGTAAAATGGAATTCTTGCTAAGATTTCTTTAGAAAGCAAACCACCGATTCAGATTCATAGAAAAAAAAGAAAAAGAAGAAAAAATATAGATTCCTACGTAAGGACTGTAACGACCGAACAAATGACTATTCATGATTCCGTAATTGAATCAATTACATATCCGTTCCAAAGTAGAGGAATGTTATGGTAAAACTTCGTTTGAAACGATGTGGTAGAAAGCAACGCGCGACTTGACGGACATAATCAGTTGTGGATTCTTACACCCACCATTTTTCTTATATTATATAGGAATGAAGGTGCTCTTGGCTCGACATCCTTGGTTTTGTTCCACTCGAACCCTCATTTTTTGTTGGATTGTGGTCTAAACAGTACGTGATGTAGCTCGAGTAGAAAGTATTGATTCATTTCTCAGGGTCAAGGATCTAGGGTTAGTGCCAATTAATAAGTTGGAACAACTTCGTAAGTGTAGTCTATTTTCTATCTAGAAATAGAAAGGATCCAATTCGAGCAAGTTTCAAATTCAGGAAAATTTGTTAGAATTAGTGAAATTCTTTTGATCAAAAGTTTATCATGCGGGAATCGACCGTTTATGATTCTTTGATAGAAAAATAAATCATAAAAAGGGGCATGTTGCTGCCATTTTGAAAAGATTAAAAGTCACCGAAGTAATGTCTAAACCCAATGATTCAAGGTAAAGCTAAACTATCTTGGAACAAGGAAATACTCTTTTTCAATTTTCTCGACAACTAGATCAAGAATAAGAATGAGGAATCAAAATAGATTCGAAACGAGACAACAAAAAGGGGTTATAGACCACTCAAAAAATCAAATGCCCGGGGTTTTTCTTTTGAACTATTTCATAGTTACTCAACTTGAGTTATGAGAATACAAATAATTTTTTTTTTCATTTTTTCATAAAGAATTCATAAAGAAAAAGAAGAAAAAAAAAGTATTAAATAAAATAATCATAGTCTAATTTATTTGCTTTTATGGATCTATTTAACATTCGGGTTGTATACATAAGCACATCTTCTAATTTCTCGAGCCGTACGAAGAGAAAACTTCGTATACGTTTCTAGGGGGGGTTAGTTCATCTACATCTATCCCAATGAGCCGTTTATCGAATCGTTGCAATTGATGTTCGATCCCGAAGAGAAGGAAGCGATCTTCGGAAAGTGGGTTTTTATGATCCGATAAATAATCAAATCTATTTAAATGTTCCTCTTATTCTATATTTTCTTGAAAAAGGCGCTCAACCTACAGGAACTGTTTATGATATTTTAATGAAGTCGGGGGTTTTTACAGAATTTCGTCTTAATCAAGGGAAAGTCAATTAATGAAATACAAAAAAAAGAGAAGAGGGGAGGGGGGTGGCCGATTTGTATATAGTTTTGTCTAAGTATAGCTTCTTTTCTACTATACTTTACTTTCCCCACTCCCGTCCCGCCTCTTTTGCCCTCTTTTGCTCTATTTATATAGTTTTTTTGTTAGCCTAGAATACTATGTTCTCTAACGATGAAAATAGATTTATTGATATGATATAATTGGATATTCAAAAATTATATCCAATTATATTACTAGGCGATGGATAGAAAAAGATCAAGTAACTAAATGAAATAGTTGGGTCGGCGAGAAATATCCAATTTTTACATTATTTCACCTCCAATTGGACGGCTTTTATTGGAACTCCATTAACATTCAAAAATAATAAAGAAAGAAATCCGAGATTCTTTCCTATTTCTTACCAAATCTCTTCTTTTACATATACTCGCTCTTTTTCTAGTTATGTATATTATCTATCAAGTACCAATCCAATACAAGTTTTTATTCATTTTTTTTTTATTGTATTCTTTTCTAACTATTCATATTGACAACAGTTTATTGATCAAATATAATACGATCGTGTATAAACGGATCTCTTTATCTTTCTTCATATTCTATTTCTTATGTTTCTTTACTTCATTCAAATTCAAAATAAAATATATGGGTTTGTTAGATTTGTTGGGATACAAGAAGTCCTTTTTGATTAAAAAAAAAAGGATAATAGAAGTGATAAGAAGCGGTCTATCAAAATTACCTTTCTTTTTGATTTTCTATATATTTCTTTTTTTTTTTTCGATAGAAATATATAGATATTTTTATCTGAAAATCGAATTTTCAGTGGATTTGTTTATTTTTCTTTTTTCGATTCAGAATTTCATAATCCATTAGAATTATTCGATGGATTTCTTGCTAGTTCGATGTTTTGATTGCGTCATGCAATTTCATCTCCTTATTTATTTTTATTTCGATTGTATCTACACATCCTAATTTTTTTTTATTGGTTTTTTTTTATTGGGGTTGCTAACTCAACGGTAGAGTACTCGGCTTTTAAGTGCGGCTAGTATCTTTTACACATTTATATGAAGTAAAGGATTCGTTCATACCTTCGGTAGGGTTTGTAAGACCACGACTGATCCTGAAAGGAATGACTGGAAAAAACAGCATGTCGTAGCAATAGAGAATTCTGAAAATATTTTATTCTTACTGGATCGTTTCAAAACCTTGTTTAAATTCTTAGTGAGAAAAAAAAAATAAAATGAATTCAGAGTTGGGTTGAATGAATAAATGGATAGAGTCTTATGACCTCAATTAATTATAAGGAAAGAAAAAGCAACGAGCTTCTGTTCGTAATTTCTTAATTTGAATGATTACCTGATCTAATTACACGTTAAAAATATATTAGTACCTGGTACGGGAAAGGCTTTTCCATAAGTGGATGATTATCCATTTTTTTAATGAGTCCTAATTATTATCTATTTCCTATTCTAGGTTGTACATAAATGTGTAGAAAAAGCAGCATATTGATAAAGATATTTTTTTTCCAAAATCAAGAGAGCGGTTAGGTTGAAAAATAAAGGATTTCAAATCCATCTTCTTATCCTTTAACGAATATAAACTAATTAGACTGAAAAAAGAGAGGATAGAGAGTTCGTTAATGAGTCTACCTATACCTATCTCCGAGGTATTTTTTCTTTTCTTATTATAATACCTTGTTTTGACTGTATCGCACTATGTATCATTTGATAACCAAAAAACCCCTACTTTTTTTTTTCTTTTTTGTTCCAATCGAATTTCCAATGGAGGAATTTCAAGGGTATTTCGAACTAGGTAGATCTCGACAACATGACTTCCTATACCCACTTATTTTTCGAGAGTATATTTATGCACTTGCTTATAATCATGGTTTAAATAGATCGATTTTGTTCGAATATGACAATAAATTTAGTTTTCTAATTGTAAAACGTTTAATTATTCGAATAGGTCAACAAAATCCTTTCATTATTTCGGCTAATGATTCTAGTCAAAATCCATTTTTTGGGCACAACAAGAATTTGTATTCTCAAATTATATCCGAGGGATTTGCAGCCATTATGGAAATTCCATTTTCCCTGCGATTAGCACCTTTCTTAGAAAGGAAAGAAATTGAAAAATCTCAGAATTTACGATCAATTCATTCAATATTTCCCTTTTTGGAGGACAAATTTTTACATTTCGATTATGTGTCAGATGTGTTAATATCCTATCATATTCATCTAGAAATCTTGGTTCAAACCCTTCGCTACTGGGTGAAAGATGTCTCTTCTTTGCATTTATTACGTTTCTTTCTCCACGAGTATTGGAATTGGAATAGTCTTTTTACTCCAAAAAAGGATATTTCCCTTTATTCAAAGGGTAATTCAAGATTATTCTTGTTCCTATATAATTCTCATGTCTGTGAATACGAATCCATCTTCTTTTTTCTATGTAATCAATCTTCTCATTTATGGGCAACATCTTTTGGAGTCTTTTTTGAACGAATCTATTTCTATGGAAAAATAGAACATTTTGTCAAAGTATTTTTTGATAATGACTTTCGGAACATCTTATGGTTCTTCAAGGATCCTTTCATGCATTATGTTCGATATCAAGGGAAATCCATTCTATCTTCAAAAGATACGCCTCTTCTGATGAAGAAATGGAAATATTACCTTGTTAATTTATGGCAATATTATTTTCACGTGTGGTCTCAACCAGGAAGGATCGATATAAACCAATTATGCAAGTATTCTCTTGACTTTTTAGGTTATCGTTCAAGCGTGCAACTAAATTCTTCAGTGGTACGGAGTCAAATGCTAGAAAATTCATATCTAATAGATCATGCTATGAAGAAGTTCGAGACAATAGTTCCTATTATTCCTCTGATTGGATCATTATCTAAAGAAAAATTTTGTA